TGATTTTTTTTTATTTATATGTAAAATTATTAAAGATGGTTTAATATATATATATATATATATATATTAAATATTTAATTTATTATAAAAATATAAATTTAATAAATTATTGAAAAAATTAATATTAATTATATTAATATAATATAATCTATATGAATTATAATTGTTTATTATTTAATTTTGTATTTAATATTAATATTATAAAAAAGAAAGAAAAAGAAATTATTAAATATTTAATAATTAATATTAAATATTTTAATATAAAAAAAAAAAAAAAAAATTCTATTTAAAAAAAGTTATCTTTAAATAATAAATTTTTTATAGTTTATAAATTTCATTAAAAATTTATTTTACATATAAATTTTAGTGTTTAATTTAATATATTTTAATAATATATTTTATATATTAATAGTAATTAATATTAAATTATTTAAGAAATTAAGATTTAGTAATATTTGAATTAATAACAAATTTTGTGCCAGCAGTTGCGGTTAAACAAAATATTAAATTGAATTTTTTTAGTAATTAATAAACAATTAATAACAATAGTAATAAAAATTTTAAATTATTAGGTGAAATTTTAATTTAATTAAAATTTATTTTTATTTTGTGAGTTAATAAATTTTATAAAAAACTAGGATTAGATACCCTATTATTAAAATTTAAATAAAATATACTTAAATAGTAAATAATTATTTATTGAAACTTAAATAATTTGGCGGTATTTTAGTTCATTTAGAGGAATCTGTTTAATAATTGATAATCCACGAATAAATTTACTTAATTTTTATATTTTGTATATCGTTGTTAAAAAAATATTTTTTAATAAAATTAATATTTAAAATTTTTTATAATAAATTAAATCAGATCAAGATGCAGATTATAATTAAGAATATAATGGATTACAATAAATTTATTTAAATGGATATTAATTTGTAATAATTAATTAAAATTGGATTTAAATGTAATTTTATTAATTTTAATAAAATGATTAAAAATTGAAATATGTACATATTGCCCGTCGCTTTCATATAAATAAATTGGAATAAGTCGTAACAAAGTAGAGGTACTGGAAAGTGTTTCTAGAAAGAACAAATTAGAGCTTGATAAAGTATTTCATTTACATTGAAAAGATATTAATTAATATTAATTGATTTGAGGGGGGAAAATTAATAAATTAATATTAATAAAAAAATTTTTAATAAAATATTTAATGGGGGTTAAAGTATTTTATAAGAAAAAATTTATTAATTTATAAATAATTAGTATTGTGAAAGAATTTTGAAATATATGAAATATTAATTAGAGAAAAAGTAATTTTAATTTAATGTATCTTGGGTATCAGAGTTTATTAAAAATTTATTTTTATTTAAAAATTTCTCGAATTTAAAAGAGATAATTAATTAAAAAAGTTATTGTTGCATAAATATTTTTAATAATTAATTGGAAATGAAATGTTAATCGTTTTTAAATATATCTAGTTTTTTTAGAAAAAAATTCAATTTTAAATTTTTAAAAAGAAAATAAACTTAATTAATTAAGTTTATTTTAAAAAAGTTTTATATTTTAAGGGATAAGCTTTAATTTAAATTTATATATTAGAAATAAATTTATATTGAAAATTATATAATTTATATTGTTAATAATTTATAATTTATTATAAATAATTTCATTTAAAATAAAATTTAATAAAAAAAATTATATTTTTATAAAAAAATAATTTAAAATATTAAAAAATTAGTTATAATGATAAAATTAGTATATAAATTTAGTTAAATTATAATTTTTAAGTAAATTAATTAAAAGGAATTCGGCAAATGAAATAAATATATTCACTTGTTTATCAAAAACATGTCTTTTTGAAAATAATATAAAGTCTAATCTGCCCACTGATTTTAATTGAAGGGCTGCAGTATTTTGACTGTACAAAGGTAGCATAATCATTAGTCATTTAATTGGTGACTTGTATGAAAGATTGGATGAAATATAAACTGTCTCTTAATTAAATTATAAAATTTAATTTTTTAATTAAAAAGTTAAAATAAAATAAAAAGACGAGAAGACCCTATAGAGTTTTATAAATATTTTAATTAAGATTATTTATATTAATTATTAATTAAAATTAAAATATTTATTTTGTTGGGGTGACAGAAAAATAAAATAAACTTTTTATAAAATTAATTATTTACATAGATAAGTGAATTAATGATCCAATAATATTGATTATAAGAAAAAATTACCTTAGGGATAACAGCGTAATTTTTTTTTTTAGTTCAAATAAAAAAAAAAGTTTGCGACCTCGATGTTGGATTAAGATAAAATTTAAATGCAGAAGTTTAAAATTTTTGATCTGTTCGATCATTAAAATCTTACATGATCTGAGTTCAAACCGGTGTAAGCCAGGTTGGTTTCTATCTTTTATAAATTAAAATATTTTAGTACGAAAGGATTAAATATTTAAATTAAATTTATTGTTTTGAATATTAATAAATTTTTAATTAAAATTATAAATTTGAAACTATTTTGGCAGAAAAATGTAATGATTTTAGAAGTCATAAATATATAATATTTAATTATATAGATAGTAAATGTTTTTATTTGATATTTATATAATTATTATTGGAATATTAATTTTAGTTATTGGAGTTTTAATTGGTGTTGCTTATTTAACTTTATTAGAACGAAAAGTTTTAGGTTACATTCAGATTCGAAAAGGACCAAATAAAGTAGGATTTATGGGAATTTTACAGCCTTTTTCTGATGCTATTAAATTATTTACTAAAGAACAAACTTATCCTAATTTTTCTAATTATATATCTTATTATTTTTCTCCTGTAGTTAGATTTATTTTATCTTTAATTATTTGAATATTAATTCCTTATTATTTTAATTTAATTAGTTTTAATTTAGGTATTTTGTTTTTTTTATGTTGTACTAGAATAGGGGTTTATACTGTAATAATTGCAGGTTGATCTTCTAATTCTAATTATGCTTTATTAGGAGGTTTACGATCTGTTGCTCAAACTATTTCTTATGAAGTAAGATTAGCTTTAATTTTAATATCTAGAATTGTTATAATTATAGATTTTAATTTATTATTATTTTCTTATTATCAAAATATTATTTGATTTTTTATTTTAATATTTCCTTTATCTTTGTGTTGAATAAGATCTATATTAGCTGAAACTAATCGTACTCCTTTTGATTTTGCTGAAGGTGAAAGAGAGTTAGTTTCTGGATTTAATATTGAATATAGAAGAGGAGGATTTGCATTAATTTTTTTAGCTGAATATTCTAGTATTTTATTTATAAGATTATTATTTGTTATAGTTTATTTAGGAGGGTTTAATTTAAGATTTATTTTTTATTTGAAAGTGATATTTATTTCTTTTGTATTTATTTGAGTTCGAGGTACATTACCTCGTTATCGTTATGATAAATTAATATATTTAGCTTGAAAAAGATATTTACCTATTTCATTAAATTTTTTATTATTTTTTTTAGGATTTAAAATTTTTTTAATATAATTTAAATTATTTTTAGTATAAATTAATAGAATAATAATTCTTTCTTAAGTTTTCAAAACAAATGCTTAAATTACAAGCTCATTAATTAAATAAAATATAAAATATTAATTATATATTAATTAAATAATAAATTATCTCAATATTTACTAATAATAGGGTTAATAATAAAATAAGAGAAATAAAGAATAGTTAAAATTTGACCTACTATAATATAAGGATCTTCAACTGGTCGAGCACCAATTCAAGTTAATAAAATAATAATAGTTACTAAAAATCAAAATATAATTTGATTAATAGGATAAAATTGAATTCCTTGAATTTTTTTATTAAAAGTAAAAGGTAGAATAATTAAAATTAAAATTGATATTACTAATGCAATAACTCCTCCTAGTTTGTTAGGAATTGAACGAAGAATAGCATATGCAAATAAAAAATATCATTCTGGTTGAATATGTACAGGAGTAACTAATGGATTAGCGGGAATAAAATTATCTGGATCTCCTAATAAATAAGGATTAGTTAAAGTTAAAATAGTTAAAAAAAAAATTATAATAATAAATCCAATTAAATCTTTGAAAGTAAAAAATGGATGAAAAGGAATTTTATCTAAATTTCTATTTAATCCTAATGGATTATTAGATCCTGTTTGATGTAAAAATAATAAATGAATTATTGTTATTATTAAAATAATAAATGGTAATAAGAAATGAAAAGTATAAAATCGAGTTAATGTTGCATTATCAACTGCAAATCCCCCTCAAATTCAATTTACTAATATTACTCCTAATGATGGAATAGCTGATAATAAATTAGTAATTACTGTTGCTCCTCAAAAAGATATTTGTCCTCAAGGTAATACATACCCTATAAATGCTGTTCCTATTAGTAAAAATAAGATTATTACTCCAACTATTCAAGTATATTTTAAATTAAATGATTCATAATATATACCTCGTCCAATATGTAAATAAATACAAATAAAAAAAAATGAAGCTCCATTTGCATGTAGAGTTCGAATTAATCAACCATAATTTACATTTCGACAAATATAATTTACTCTATAAAAAGCTATTTCAATATTTGCTGTATAATATATAGTTAAAAATAATCCAGTTAAAATTTGAATAATTAAACATAATGCTAATAATGATCCAAAATTTCATCAAGCTGAAATATTAGAAGGTGAAGGTAAATCAATTAATGATCCATTAATAATTTTAATAATTGGATGATTTTTTCGAATTGGTCTAAAAATATTATTTGTCATTTATATAAAAATTTTAAATTGAAGAACGAATAGGTCCATAAAAAATATTAGTAATTTTTACTACTGAAATTAGAGTAATAAATAAATAAATTACTAATATTAATATAATTAAAAAATTTTGATTATTATATAATTTACTTAAATTAATTTTATTTTCATTATTAAAAAATAATATTAAATTATTAAAATTTTCTATATCAGAATTGATTGATATATTCATTCATGTAATATTTTTAAAAATAAATATTTGTAGTAAAAATAAGATTATTACTCCAACTATTCAAGTATATTTTAAATTAAATGATGATTTAAATATTTCATTTGAGGCAATTCTAGATACATAAATAAATAAAACTAATAATCCTCCTAAAAATGTTAAAAATAAAATGTAAGAAAATCAATAAGTTTTAATTATTATTCCTGATAATAAGCAAGTTAATAAAGTTTGAATTAAAATTATAAGTCCTATTGAAATAGGATTATTTAAAAATAATATAATAATTGAAATAAATATTAATAAAAAAGAAAAAATTAATTTTGTAATTTCAAATCAAAGAATAGTTTAAAAAAAATAATAATTTTGGAGATTATTGATAAAGAAATTCTTTTTCTTTGAAGTTTTTAAAGTTATATACTTAATTTTGATTTACAAGACCAATGTTTTATTTTAAACTATAAAAACATAAATGATAATTTTAAATATAGGAATTGTTTTTATTATTATATATGTTGTAGGTAATTTAATTTTTGTTTCTAAGCATAAACATTTATTAGTTGTTTTATTAAGTTTAGAGTTTATTGTTTTAAGAATTTTTTTTTTTTTATTAATTTATTTAAGTAATATTGATTATAATTTATATATATTAATAGTTTTTTTAGTATTTTCTGTATGTGAAGGAGCTTTAGGATTATCTATTTTAGTTTCTATAATTCGTACTCATGGAAATGACTATTTTCAAAGATTTAATTTATTAAGTTAAAAATAATGATAAAATTTTTAATAATAATAATTTTTATAATTCCTTTATGTTTTTTTAAAAATATATTTTGAATGGTTCAAATAATATTATTTTTAATAATATTTTTATTTATAAATATATCAATATCTTTAAATTTATTTTGTAATTTAAGATATATATATTCATGTGATGTTATATCATATGGTTTAATTATATTAAGAATTTGAATTTCAATTTTAATAATTATAGCTAGAGAAAATTTATTTAAGGTAAATTTTTATGTTAATTTTTTTTTATTTAACGTAATTTTTTTATTAATTATATTATTTTTAACTTTTAGAGTAATAAATATATTTATATTTTATTTATTTTTTGAAGGTAGATTAATTCCTACATTATTATTAATTATTGGTTGAGGTTACCAACCTGAACGAATTCAAGCTGGAATATATTTATTATTTTATACTTTATTTGTTTCTTTACCTTTATTAATTGGTATTTTTTATATTTTTAATGAAATAAATTGTATAATAATTTATTTTATAAAATTTATTAATTTTAATAAATTTTTATTATATTTTTCAATAATTTTAGCTTTTTTAGTTAAAATGCCAATATATTTTGTTCATTTATGATTACCAAAAGCTCATGTAGAAGCTCCTGTTTCTGGTTCTATAATTTTAGCTGGGATTATATTAAAATTAGGAGGTTATGGGTTATTACGATTAATAATTATTTTACAAGAAATTAATATAAAATTAAATTATATTTGAATTGTTGTTAGTTTAATTGGTGGATTTTATATTAGATTAAAATGTTTTTGTCAAACTGATATTAAATCTTTAATTGCTTATTCATCTGTAGCTCATATAAGAATTGTTATTTGTGGTATTATAGTAATAAATTATTGAGGATTTATAGGTTCTTATATTTTAATAATTGGTCATGGTTTATGTTCATCAGGAATATTTTGTTTAGCTAATATTAGTTATGAGCGATTACATAGTCGAAGATTATATATTAATAAAGGAATAATAAATTTTATACCTTCTATAAGATTATGATGATTTTTATTAATATCTTCAAATATAGCGGCTCCCCCAAGATTAAATTTAATAGGAGAAATTAGATTAATTAATAGATTAATAAGATGATCTTGATTTTCTATAATTATATTAATAATAATTTCTTTTTTTAGAGCTGGATATAGATTATATTTATATTCTTTTGTTCAACATGGAAAATATTATTCTGGAATTTATAGATATTATATAGGAGTTTCTCGTGAATATTTAATATTAATATTACATTGATTACCATTAAATATTTTAGTTTTAAAAATTGATTTTAGAATAATTTGATTTTATTTAAATAATTTAAAAAAAATATTGATTTGTGGTGTCAAAAATATGATTAAAATCATTTTAAATTATCAATAATTTAAAATATTCAATTTGTTTTATTTCTTTTTTATTTTTATTTTTAATAAGAATATTGAATTTTTTTTTTATAGTTTATTTTATTATAAATAATATAATTATTTTAATAGAATGAGAAATTATTTCTTTTAATTCAATTAGAATTATTATAAGAATTTTATTAGATTGAATATCTTTATTATTTATAATATTTGTATTTTTAATTTCTTCTGTTGTTATTTATTATAGAAAAAGATATATAAGTTCTGAATTAAATTTGAATCGATTTATTATTTTAGTGTTATTATTTGTATTTTCTATAATATTATTAATTATTAGTCCAAATATTATTAGCATTTTATTAGGATGAGATGGTTTAGGTTTAGTTTCTTATTGTTTAGTAATTTATTATCAAAATTTAAAGTCTTATAATGCTGGTATATTAACTGCTTTATCTAATCGTATTGGAGATGTTTTTATTTTAATAGTAATTGCTTGAATAATAAATTATGGAAGATGAAATTATATTTTTTATTTAGAACTTATAAATAATGATTGAGAAATAAATTTAATTAGAAGAATGATTATTTTAGCAGCTATGACAAAAAGTGCTCAAATTCCTTTTAGATCTTGATTACCAGCTGCAATAGCTGCTCCTACTCCTGTTTCTGCTTTAGTTCATTCATCTACTCTAGTAACAGCTGGAGTATATTTATTAATTCGTTTTAATATAATATTATTAGATACTTTTTTTTTAAAATTATTATTATTATTATCTGGATTAACAATATTTATAGCTGGAATTTCTGCTAATTATGAATTTGATTTAAAAAAAATTATTGCTTTATCAACTTTAAGACAATTAGGATTAATAATAAGAATTTTGAGAATAGGATTACCAGATTTAGCTTTTTTTCATTTATTAACTCATGCAATATTTAAAGCTTTATTATTTATATGTGCTGGAGTTATTATTCATATAATAAATAACATTCAAGATATTCGATTTATAGGAGGAATTAGATTATTTATTCCTTTAACTTCATTATGTATAAATATTTCTAATATAGCTTTATGTGGTATTCCTTTTTTAGCTGGATTTTATTCTAAGGATTTAATTTTAGAAATAGTAAGATTTAGAAATTTAAATTTAATAGTATTTTTTTTATATTATATTTCTACAGGATTAACTATATTTTATACTTTTCGTTTAGTTATAAATTTAATAATTAATGATTATAATTTATTAAGAATTTACAATTTATATGATGAAGATTATGTAATATTAAAAAGTATATTTGTTTTATTATTTATAAGAGTTGTAAGAGGAAGATTTTTAAGATGAATAATTTTTTCTTATCCTTATATAATTTATTTACCTTTTAATTTAAAAATAATAGTAATTTATGTTAGTTTAATTGGTGGATTTATGGGATATTTAATTAGAAATATAAATATTTATTCTATAAATAAGTTTATAAAAACTTATAATTTAAGTAATTTTTTATGTTTAATATGATTTATACCTAATTTATCTACTTATGGTTTAAGATATTATTTTCTTAGATTTGGTCAAAATTTATTAAAAAATATTGATTTAGGGTGAAGAGAATTATATAGAGGTTGAGGTATAATAAAAATTATAAAAAAATATTCTTTATTTTATAATATTTTTCAAATAAATAATTTTAAAATTTATTTATTTAGATTTATTTTATGAATAATTATTTTATTAATATTAATAATAAGTATTTAATAATAAAAAAAAAAAAAAAAAAATTTAAATAGCTTATATAATAAGAGTATAATATTGAAGATATTAAGGAGATAAATTTATCTTTAAATATTTATAAAAAAATTTTTTTATTTTTACAATGAAAATGTAAAGTTTTAATTAAACTATATAAATAGAAATATTAATGGAATTTAACCACTAAAAATTAAGTTAGCAGCTTAATTTTATTCTTTATATTTCTTAATAAATTATTTAAATTTAATTGGAATTTTAATATTCAATTTTATCATTAACAGTGATATACCTCTATTTTGGTTTCAATTAAAAATAAGGAGTATAATTAACTCTTTCTTTTAAGTCGAAATTAAATGCAAAATTGCTTCTTATTTAAGATTAAGATAAATTGAAATTACAATATTTTTTGAATGCAAATCAAATGTTTTAAATAAACTATAATCCTATATATATATATATATATATATATTATTTATTTATTTATTTATTTTGTTCAATTTAATATATTTTGATTTCATTCATGATATAATCCAATTAGTAAAATTAATAAAAAGAAAAATCTAATTTTTGTTCAAAAAATAAAATTTACTATTTTAAATAAGGGAATAATAGGAAAAATAAGAGCAATTTCTACATCAAAAATTAAAAAAATAACTGTAATTAAAAAAAAATGTAATGAAAAAGGAATTCGAGCTGAAGATTTAGGATCAAATCCACATTCAAATGGCGAACATTTTTCTCGATCTGAAAATGTTTTTTTAGATAAAATAATAGAAATAAACATTATAATATTAGAAATAATTAAAATAATTAATAAAATATTTGTTATTAAAATAATTATTTATATTAAAATTTTTATTTAAACTTTTTGATTGGAAATCAAATATACTAAATATATTATATAAATAAATTAATTTCCTCATCAATAAATTGAAATATAGAGGAATAATCATACTACATCTACAAAATGTCAATATCATGCTGCTGCTTCAAATCCAAAGTGATGATTTCTTGAAAAATGGTTATTTAAATGACGAATTAAACAAATTAATAAAAATAAAGTACCAATAATTACATGAAGACCATGGAATCCTGTAGCTATAAAAAAAGTTGATCCATAAATTCTATCTGCAATAGTAAATGGAGCTTCATAATATTCATATGCTTGAAGAATTGTAAAATAAATTCCTAAAATAATAGTAATAAATAGTCCTTGAGTTATTTGTGTATTATTATTTTCTATAATAGCATGATGAGCTCAAGTAACTGAAATTCCTGATCTAATTAAAATAATTGTATTAAGTAAAGGAATTTGGAATGGATTAAAAGGAATAATACTTGTAGGAGGTCAAATTATACCAATTTCAATATTTGGGGCTAAACTACTATGAAAAAAAGCTCAAAAGAAAGAAATAAAAAAAAAGATTTCTGAAACAATAAATAAAATTATTCCTCATCGAAGTCCTTTAGTCACTAAAATAGTATGTTTACCTTGAAAAGTTCCTTCTCGACAAATGTCTCGTCATCATTGATATATAGTTAAAATAACAATTAAATAACCTAAAATTAATAAATTTATTCTAAAATTATGGAATCATTTTACTATTCCTGTAACTAAAACTATAACTCCAATAGCTCCTGTTAAAGGTCATGGACTATAATCAACTAAATGAAATGGATGATTAAAAGTTGTTTTCATTAATTTACTTCTCTAGAATATAATGTACTTAAAATTGCAATTACATAAGATTGAATAACCGCAACTGCTGATTCTAAAATTAATAAAAGAATTTGAATTAAAATTAAAATTATAATAAAATAAGAAGGTATATTAGTTCCAGTTCCACTAAGTAAAGTTATTAATAAATGACCTGCAATTATATTAGCTGTTAGTCGAACAGCTAAAGTACCTGGACGAATAATATTTCTAATTGTTTCAATTAAAACTATAAATGGTATTAAAATTGAAGGTGTTCCTTGTGGAATTATATGAATAAATATATGTTGTGAATTATTAATTCATCCATAAATTATAAATCTAAGTCATAATGGTAATGAAATTGATAATGATAAAGTTAAGTGACTTGTTCTAGTAAAAATATAAGGAAATAACCCTAAAAAATTATTAAATAAAATAAAAGAAAATATAGAAATAAAAATAAAAGTTGATCCTTGAAAATAATTATTTTTTAATAAAGTTTTAAATTCATTATGAAGCTTTGATAAAATAAAATTTCAAAAAAAAAAATGTCGATTAGGAATTAATCAAAATGAATAAGGAATAAATATAATTCCTAAAATAGTTCTAATTCAATTAAATGGAATATTAAATAAATTAGTAGAAGGATCAAAAATTGAAAATAAATTACTTATCATTTTCAATATAAATTTTTTAATTTAAAGTTTAAATTTTTATTTTTATTAGAAATTTTATTATTATAAATATAATAATTTATAATATTAAAAATTAAAAAAATAGTTAAAAAAAAAAAGAAAGAAATTAATCAATTAATAGGTATTATTTGAGGGATAAAAGAATATTACTTAAATTGTAATAATTTAAATTTGACATATTTATGTTATTATTTAACTAATTCTTTGAAATAATTATTTATTTTTTTCATTAGAAGTAATTGCTAATTTACTATAAAATGGTTTAAGAGACCAGTACTTGCTTTCAGTCATCTAATGATGAATAATTATTAATTCAATTAATAAAGTTTTTAATTGAGATTCTTTCAATTACAATAGGTATAAAACTATGATTAGCTCCACAAATTTCAGAACATTGTCCATAAAAAATTCCAGGTCGATTAATAAAAAAATTAGTTTGATTTAAACGACCTGGGTTAGCATCTACTTTAACTCCTAAAGAAGGTACAGTTCAAGAATGAATTACATCGGTTGCAGTAACTATAATTCGAATTTGATTATTTATTGGTAAAACAATTCGGTTATCTACATCTAATAAACGAAATCTATTAGGTAATATTTCATTTGAGGGAACTATATATGAATCAAATTCAATATTATGAAAATCTGAATATTCATATCTTCAATATCATTGATGACCAATTGATTTTAATGTAATTAATGGATTATTTAATTCATCTAATAAATATAATAAACGTAAAGAAGGTAATGCAATAAAAATTAAAGTAATAGCAGGTAAAATAGTTCAAATTAATTCAATTATTTGACCTTCTAAAAGAAATCGATTAATATATTTATTAAATAGTAAACTTGTTATTAAGTATCCTACTAAAATTGTAATTATGATTAAAATAATTAAAGTATGATCATGAAAAAAAATAATTTGTTCTATTAATGGTGAAGCTCTATTTTGTAAATTAAGATTTGATCATGTTGCCATTTCTAAAAAAAGGATAATCCTTTATAAATGGGGTTTAAATCCATTACATATAATCTGCCATATTAGAAGTTACTTAAAATTGGAAGTTCATTATATGAATGTTCAGCAGGAGGAAGATTTTGATATCATTCAATAGAAGAAGATAAATTTAAAGTAAATAATCTAATACGTTGATTAATTATAGATTCTCAGATAATAATTAATATTAATATAACAGCTAATAAAGAAATATAAGATCCTAAAGATGAAATAATATTTCATGAAATATAAGAATCAGGATAATCTGAATATCGGCGAGGTATACCAGCTAATCCTAAAAAATGTTGAGGGAAAAAAGTTAAATTTACTCCTAAAAATATGATAAAAAATTGAATTTTTAATAAATAAGGATTTAAAGATAATCCTGTAAATAATGGGTATCAATGAATAAAACCTCCTATAATAGCAAATACTGCTCCTATAGATAATACATAATGAAAATGAGCTACAACATAATAAGTATCATGAAGAGTAATATCAATAGATGAATTTGATAAAATTACTCCTGTTAATCCCCCTACTGTAAATAAAAATACAAATCCTAATCTTCATAAAATTGAAGGAGAATAATTAATTTGTGTTCCATGAAAAGTAGCTAATCATCTAAAAATTTTAATTCCAGTTGGTACTGCAATAATTATAGTTGCAGATGTAAAATATGCTCGAGTATCAATATCTATACCAACTGTAAATATATGATGAGCTCATACAATAAATCCTAATAATCCAATTGCTAATATAGCATAAATTATACCTAAACAACCAAATGTTTCTTTTTTTCCTCTTTCTTGAGAAATAATATGAGAAATTATTCCAAATCCTGGTAAAATTAAAATATAAACTTCAGGATGACCAAAAAATCAAAATAAATGTTGATATAAAATTGGATCTCCTCCTCCAGCAGGATCAAAAAATGAAGTATTTAAATTACGATCTGTTAAAAGTATTGTAATAGCTCCTGCTAAAACTGGTAATGATAATAATAATAAAAATGCTGTAATACCAACAGCTCAAACAAATAAAGGTATTTGATCAAAAGATAGGTTATTTAATCGTATATTAATAATAGTTGTAATAAAGTTAATAGCTCCTAAAATTGATGAAATTCCAGCTAAATGTAAGGAAAAAATAGCTAAATCTACTGATCTACCTCCATGAGCAATATTTGATGAAAGGGGGGGATAAACTGTTCATCCTGTTCCAGCTCCATTTTCTACAATTCTTCTTGAAATTAATAATGTTAAAGATGGGGGGAGTAATCAAAAACTTATATTATTTATTCGAGGAAAAGCTATATCTGGGGCTCCTAATATTAAAGGTACTAATCAATTTCCAAATCCACCAATTATAATAGGTATTACTATAAAAAAAATTATAATAAAAGCATGAGCTGTAACAATAGTATTATAAATTTGATCATCTCCAATTAAAGATCCGGGGGTTCCTAATTCAGCTCGAATTAATAATCTTAATGAAGTTCCTACTATTCCTGCTCAAATTCCAAAAATAAAATATAAAGTTCCAATATCTTTATGATTTGTTGAATAAAGTCATTTTCGCTAATAAAATGGCTGAGATTAAGCGATAAATTGTAAATTTATTAACGAGAATATTCTCTTTTATTAATATAATTAGTCTTATATTCAATTTAATATGATATAAAATTGCAAATTTTAAGGAATAGAGTTTACTATTAAGGCTTAAAGAATATTTCTTTATAAATAATTTTGAAGATTATTAGTTTAATTTAACTTAAAACCTTAAAAAAAAAAAAAAGTTCTAATAATCATTCCTATTAAAGAAAAAAAAGATAAAAAATTAATTATTATAAAATGATTATTTTTAATAAAAATTTTAAATCATTTTATTTTTAAATAATTAAATATGAAAGATGAATATCTAATTCGAATATAAAAAAATAATATAATTAATCTTATTATTACAAAAATAAAAGTTAATATATATATATTATTTATAATTAAAAAATTAATTACAATTCATTTAGGGAAAAATCCAATAAAAGGGGGTAATCCTCCTAAAGATAAAAAATTAATTAATAAATTAATTTTAATAAAGAAATTTATATTATTAATAAATAATTGATTAATAAAATTTATATTTAATATATAAAATAAAAAACATATAATTCTAATTAAAAAAGAATATATTAAAAAATAAAATATTCATAAATTTTCACTAATTATAATTGATGATAATATTCATCCTAAATTATTAATAGAGGAAAAAGCTATTAATTTTCGTAATGAAGTTTGATTTAAACCTCCAATAGCTCCAATAATAATATTTATGATGATAATAATTAAAATAAATCTATTATTTATATTGTATGAAAGAAGAATAATAGGGGTAATTTTTTGTCAAGTTATTAAAAAAAAATTATTAATTCAAGATAATCCATCTACAATATTAGGAAATCAAAAATGGAAGGGGGCAGATCCTATTTTTATTAATATTGAAGAATTTATTATAATTGAAGTAAAATTATCTATCTCAAAATTTTTTATTAAAATTAACTTAATTAAAATTGTAAATAAAAAATTAATTGATGCAATAGACTGAGTTAGAAAATATTTTAATGAAGCTTCTGTTGATAGTAAATTATTAGAATTAGAAATTAGGGGGATAAATCTTAAAAGATTAATTTCTAATCCAATTCAACACCCAAATCATGAATTTGAGGAAATTGAAATTAATGTACTAAAAATTAAAATAAAAAAAAAAAATATTTTATTAGAATTTATAATAAAAAAAATTTAAAATAAAATTAAATGATTTTTTTATGAACTTAAAGTTCATTAAATTTAATAATTTATATTTTAGTGTATGATGCACAATAGTTTTTGATACTATTAGATATAGTTTAATTCTATAAAATATAATAAAGGTAAATATTTATTTACTTAATTTATCCTATCAGAATAATCCTTTAATCAGGCACTTTATTTTTAAAAAAAAGGTTTTTCCTTTATAGTTGGGGTATGAACCCAAAAGCTTATTTTAGCTTATTTTTAA